TGGGACTTTCCTTGCCATTCTATCCAGTGATAGAACAAAAACTGACAAATTATTCTTTTTTACTTTCAATGAAAAATTTTCAATTATAATTATATAGGGTTGAATAAAAAATTCGATTAAACTTTTGGTAGAATTGCTATGCTTAGTGTGTGACTCGTTGGTTTTTCTTTAGGGTTGGGAATCCAAAAAATGGACTGGACCCTAACTAATAACTATAGAACTTATAACCAGCTCATAGCTTCGTATTATCGATATCCAAGGAACCAGTTACTATATGATGTGTCAATCATATAGTTGTAGCAACTGAAATCTTTATTTCTGAAAAATCTCATTCATTATGGGTTGTGAAGTGAAAATAGAGGGATGTGGGTAAATGGAAGGATGAGAGAAAGAGAGAAGTAGAACCCAAACGGTATAAAATTCCAATATGTATGGTCTATTATAAATCATCTCATACTCATAAAAGTAAAAGGCAATGTGATAAAGCATCAATACGGATTCTTCCATAATTAGACAATTCATAGAAAAAAATACAAATAATAAAGAGCTTCGAGTCAATAGAGACTGAGGAAATTGACTTGGGAACAAATTGGAATTGGGGAGCTCCATTGCAGAGTTCAGGCCTAGCCATTAATGGAGAAGCTATGGGAACGACGGAACCTGTGACTCCAGAAGATTCTATTGAAAACGGAATCCCAATGATTCATTGGGCGGGATGGCGGAACCAACCGGGAACCCGTTGATTTATTATGAGAGGCAATGGGTTAACCCTACAAATGAAGCAAATATGAAAAGAGTAAATATTCGCCCGCGAAACCCTTATTGAATTACAATTTATTAGCCGATTCGGTAAGGGTCAAGGATTCGTTAAAAAAAAAAAAAAAAGAAAGGCGCTATTATTTCTATCTAGATATAGAAATATAGAAATTTTTCTATATCCGTATACATTTTCTATATCCGTATACATAAAGTATATAAGATATACAGATTCCTGCATAACAGATTCAATATCAATAAATCCCACGATTTCATGTATTTTTCAAAAAATACACGTGTATCTGTAATATTGTTGAATCGTTTTATTCGCGAGGAGCTGGATGAGAAGAAACTCTCATGTCCGGTTCTGCAGTAGAGATGGGATTGAGAAACAACCATCAACTATAACCCCAAAAGAACCAGATTCCGTAAACAACATAGAGGAAGAATGAAGGGAATATCTTATCGAGGCAATCATATCTGTTTCGGGAAATATGCTCTTCAGGCACTTGAACCCGCTTGGATCACATCTAGACAAATAGAAGCAGGGAGACGAGCAATGACACGATATGCGCGCCGGGGTGGAAAAATATGGGTACGTATATTTCCCGACAAACCCGTGACAGTAAAACCTATGGAAACGCGTATGGGTTCGGGGAAAGGAGCCCCCCGATACTGGGTATCCGTTGTTAAACCCGGTCGAATACTTTATGAGATGGGTGGAGTATCCGAAACGGTAGCCAGAGCAGCTATTGAAATAGCCGCATACAAAATGCCTATACGAACGCAATTCATTATTGCGAGATAGGGATGTGGAACCAGATATTTGTGATGAAAAAGACAATCGCAGATTTAGATTTCTTTATTTCTATTTTTGGACAGACAATATTTCTTTCTTTTTTACTTCGATCTTGGCATTGAAAGAAGAGATTCAATTCAAAATCAAAAAAAGTGATATGATTCAACCTCAGACCCATTTGAATGTAGCGGACAACAGCGGGGCTCAAAAATTGATGTGTATTCGAATCATAGGAGCTAGTAATCAACGATATGCTCATATCGGCGATGTTATTGTTGCTGTAATCAAAGAGGCAGTGCCCCATATGTCTCTCGAAAGATCAGAAGTGATCAGAGCTGTAATTGTACGTACTCGTAAAGAACTCCGACGCGACGACGGTATCATAATACGATATGATGACAATGCAGCAGTTGTCATTAATAAAGAAGGAAATCCAAAAGGAACTCGAGTTTTTGGAGCAATTGCTCAAGAATTGAGACAGTTGAATTTTACTAAAATAGTCTCATTAGCTCCTGAAGTATTCTAAATACTAGTAGATTGTGTTTCACGCATATACTTTTAATATTTCGTAAATAAATAATGAAAAATTCACACAAAAAAAAAAAAAAAAAAAACAGAACATGTTGATTATATCAAAATTAGGGGGCACCAATAATTCTAGTTCGACATGAGTAGGGACGCTATTGCCGATATATTAACATTTCTAAGAAATGCCGACATGGATAAAAAAGGAACGGTTCGAATAGCATCCACGAAGATCACCGAAAGCATTGTGAAAATACTTCTACGAGAGGGTTTTCTTGAAAACGTTAGAAAACACCAGGAAAACAACAAATCTTTCTTGGTTTCAACCCTGCGACATAGAAGAAATAGGAAAGGAACATATAGAAAGATTTTCAAGCGTATCAGCCGACCTGGTCTACGAATCTATTCTAACTATCAACAAATTCCTAGAATTTTCGGTGGAATGGGAATTGTAATTCTTTCGACTTCTCGAGGTATAATGACAGATCGAGAAGCTAGACTAGAAGGAATTGGAGGGGAGGTTTTGTGTTATATATGGTGATCTCTCTGGTATCCGACCGAATAAGATCCGCAAATTCGTCTATTTCTTATTTATGAAAAAAGAGAGGAAAGATGGTTATGAACCCTTGACTTTATTCAAGAAATCCTTTATGATAAGAGGAAAGATGGTTATGAAAAAAGAGAGGAAAATGGTTATGAACCCTTGACTTTATTCAAGAAATCCTTTCTTTAAATTTAAATATGAAATAACTAATAATATTTAAATAACTAATAATAACTAATTCTTTTTCTTTATTTAATTAATATTATTTATTTTTCTTTATTTAAATTGAATTAATATTATTATTTAATTCATATTAATTTTTACCTCAAAAGAGGAGGTTAGCCGAAATGACAGAAAAAGAAGAAAAAGAAAAAAAAAGGATTTATGAGGGTTTAATTACTGAATCACTTCGAAATGGTATGTTCCGAGTTCGTTTAGATAATGAAGAGGAAGATATGATTATCGGTTATATTTCGGGGAAGATCCGACGAAGTTTTATACGGATACTACCAGGAGATAGAGTTCTAGTCGAGGTGAGTCCTTATGATTCAAAGAGGGGACGTATAACTTATAGACTTCCCAAGAAAGATAAAGAGAAAGATAAAAAAGAGAAAGATAAAAAAGAGAAAGATAAAGATTCGAACAATTAGGTGTGGGTGACCTTTTAAACATTCCTTCGTGGAAATACAATTCGAGGCTCAAAACTGCAAGAGACTTATTTTCTTACAAGGAGTACATTCGGAATTAAGGTAAGGAATAAAGAAGATGAAAATAAGGGCCTCTGTTCGTAAAATTTGTGAAAAATGCCGACTGCTCCGTAGGAAGAAACGAATTGTAGTAATTTGTTTCAATCCGAGACATAAACAGAAACAAAGGTAATCTCTATAAAAATCAAAAGGGATTTTTCTAAAGGACCCGATGGACAAATAAAAGATCCGTTTTGATATGAAATGGATATATCCGTATGTATATCTTTAGACTCATGTTTATGAGATGAGAATTTATGAGATGAGAATTTATGAGATGAGAAAATATGTCAAAAGTTAGACAAATTAGAATTAGACCGAGATATGGTCCTTTTGGTTCACGTAGGAGGGGGCGAGGGCGTATTGGTTCACGTAAGAGTGGACGTAGAATACCAAAAGGAGTTATTCATATTCAAGCGGGTTTCAACAATACTATTATAACTGTTACAGATGCGCTTGGTCGGGTGGTTTATTGGTCCTCCGCCGGTACTTGTAGATTCAGAGGACCAAGAAAAGGGACACCGTTTGCTGCCCAAACCGCAACAGGAGATGCTATTCGTACAGTAGTGGATCAGGGTCTGAAACGAGCAGAAGTCATGCTAAAGGGTGCTGGTCTCGGAAGAGATGCAGCATTACGAGCTATTCGTAAAAGTGGTATACGATTAAGTAGCATACGTGACGTAACCCCTATTCCACATAATGGATGCAGACCTCCTAAAAAAAGACGCGTGTAGGGATAATTGTTGAGCAGATTTCAAACCTTATTTAGAATCCGTAATAAATTTTACGTTTCCGCATCAAAGCAATTTACTATATTAGAATTTGTAATTACTTGTAATTACTATGACTCGAAACACACCGGGGTGGGACTGTATTGAATTGAAAACAGACGGCAAGCGATTTCATTATGGCCGTTTCATTTTGTCCCGACTTATGAAAGGCCAAGCAGAAACGATAGGTATCGCGCTGCGAAGAGCTTTACTTGGAGAAGTAGAAGGAACGCGTATCACGCGTGCAAAATTCGAAAACGCACCACACGAATATTCTACAATATTCGGTATTGAAGAATCAGTACATGAAATTTTAATGAATTTGAGAGAAATTGTATTGAGAAGCGACCTGTATGGAATTCACAACGCATCCATTTGCGCCAGGGGTCCTGGATGTGTAACTGCTCAAGATATCTTCTTACCACCAACTGTGGAAATAGTTGATACTGCGCAGCATATAGCTAACCTGACAAAACCAATTGATTTGCGTATTGAATTGCAAATCGAGAGGAGTCGCGGATATCGTATGAGAACCGCGAAAAACGATAAAGATGGAAGTTATCCTATAGATGCTGTTTTTATGCCTGTTCGAAATGTGAATTATAGTATTCATTCGTATGGCAATGAAAACCAAGAGATACTTTTTTTAGAAATATATACGGATGGGAGTTTAACTCCGCGAGAAGCACTTTTGGAAGCCTCTCGTAATTTGATTGAGTTATTTATTCCTTTTCTAGATGCGAAAGAAAAGGATCCCTTTTTTGGGAAAGAACGGGATCTAAATTATGGGGAAGAAGACAAGCAAAACGAGTCTCAAGGCATGTTTATTTTTGCTACGCCCGACTTTTTTATCCTTAGTG